TATTCAATATTCAAAACATAGTTCAAACTCCAACAAAGAGAGTTCACCAAAAACGAACTAATCTTCTTCTTAATGATAAGATAATCAACCATTTTTTATACAACTAGAACGGCCCTCACAAATTGCAGATGCTAATTTGGTAAGAATCAATCGAATCGAAGCTATAGCATCATCGTTGGCTGGAATAGAAATATCTGCAAGATCTGGGTCACAATTTGTATCGATTAAACAAATCGTCGGAATACCCAAAATGACACATTCTCGAAGAACCGTATATTCTTCTTGCTGATCAACGATAATTACAATATCGGGCAATCCCGTCATATATTTGATCCCACCCAGATATGTTTGCAAGGTAGATAACTTTCTCTTCAACATTGCTGCATCTCCTTTGGGGAGACGATTGAGTTTACCCATCTTTTGTTCTGCTCTTAAGTCCCTGAACTTCTGAAGTCTTGTTTCTGTAGTAGACCAATTCGTTAACATACCACCAAGCCATTTTTTATTAACATAATGACATCGAGCCCTTATTGCTGCTGATGCTACTAAATCCGCTGCTTTCTTTTTGGTGCCAACTATTAAGAATTTTTTTCCCCTACTTGCTGCATCAAAAACTAAATCGCAGGCTTCTGATAAAAAACGAGCAGTTATAGTAAGATTTGTAATATGAATACCTTTACGCTTTGCAGAGATGTAAGGAGCCATTCTAGGATTCCATTTCTTAGTACCATGACCAAAATGAACTCCTGCTTCCATCATTTCTTCCAAATTGATGTTCCAATATCGTCTTCCCATTTTCCCACACTTTCTCTTTTTTTTTTTTCAAAGAGATTCAGTACCCTGTGAAATAAATAATTGTTCCGACGGAACCTTCTACCAGGATTGACCATTGATCTACGACCCAAACCATGAATTTCATTCTTTATTTTTTATTTCATTGATTACCAAATCCATAATCGGACCAGAGAGTTCAAGTAAAAAGAATAAACCTCTTGTTAGGAATTAGTAAATTACATTACGTAAATGATTGGTCTGATGTCTCATGGAAAGTGTTTGGGGCGCAAGAACAAAATAATTCTCTATGGTGTAACAAAATATCTCTCATTTCCAACTCGAATAGATTCTTCCTTTTGATTTTCAAATGAATGTTTTTGTCTTGCTTTGAACGATGTACTAATTTTTTGAATCCGGTACCAACCGGTATAATCCCCCCCAGAACAACGTTCTCTTTCAGTCCTTTCAACCAATCAATACGACCTCGTAGAGCAGCTTTTGCTAAAACTCGAGCAGTTTCTTGAAAACTCGCTTCGGATATGAAACTTTGAGTATTCAAAGATGACTTCGTTATTCCCAATAAGATTGCCCGATAACAGATCGCTTCGTCCAAAACACGCCCTGTTCGCTCTGCTCGCAACAATCCAATCAATTCCCCAGGTAAAAAAACATTAGACATTCCATCTTCTGAAACCAACACTTTTGATGTTACTTGACGTACAATAATCTCTATATGTCTATTATGGATCTGTACCCCCTGAGATCGATAAACCTTTTGGATCTTATTAACCAAAGAGATACGACTTTGGGCTATGGTTAGTTCTGCTCCAATCAAAAATCCCCAGGGGATCCCAAGAATCCTTCGGATACGTTCGTCCCAACCTTCAACTCTTCTTTCGAGGTTCATCGATATTGAATCAATTGAACGAACTTCTAAGATTTGTTCCACTTTTGGAAGACCTTGCGTTATGTCACCGGATCTCAATTTTTCATATATAAATGTAATTAATGTATCTCCTTCATAAAAGGTTTCCCCATAATGGCCATGAACAGTTGCTCCTGGAGTGACCAAATAGGACTTAGCTGATCTTATAACTAAAGAGTCAACATGAACAATGAAAATTTGACCAGATTTTTTAATGCGCGATCCGTATTTCAATAGACATACATTTTCACAAAGGAATTGTCCAAGGCTAATTATTGTCCATGCTTCTTCACAATAATCGTGATGGAGAAAACACCAATTCAAATGGGATGAATTCCAAATGATGTTACTGCATGGATCGGGATTAGAAATCCTTCTATTTTCATCTAGGAAACAGTATTTAAATGGAAGTACTTGAAGCATTTGGAAAGTCTGTTGAAAATTTTCAAGTAACAAATATTTCTTTAAAAAGACTTGATTATAAGTTCTTAAAGAGTAAGATGAACAAAGATTTACTATTTTAGGTACAATAGTACCTAAAGGGCCCAACAAATCCCTAATTGGAGTCATGGGATCCGATTCTTTTGTCGCATTATTATATCTCGAAGTATTGAAGGGGCCAATTCGAGAACAATTGGATGATGACAAAATTCTGAAAGATTGGCATTCCTTATTTCGATTCAACAACGTACCGAGAGTTCCCTGATGTTGGGGAAATGATTGAATCTTCACCTTGGAATCAAAAGGATTGATATGGGTACGATCTAAATTGGAAATCAATCCTGAACCTGCCGTATCATA